GCTAGTATAGCTTAACTAAAGCATAACTCTGAAGATGTTAAGATGGGCCTTGATTAGTCCTACGAGCACAAAGGCTTGGTCCTGACTTTACCATCTGCTAAAGATTATATTTACACATGCAAGTATCCGCCCCCCTGTGAGAATGCCCCACTTCTCAAGTAGAGAATAAGGAGCTGGTATCAGGCACACATTTAATTAGTAGCCCACAACACCTTGCTCAGCCACACCCCCAAGGGATTTCAGCAGTGATAAACATTAAGCAATAAGTGCAAACTTGACTTAGTAATAACTAACTAAGGCCGGTAAAATTCGTGCCAGCAACCGCGGTTATACGAAAGACCTAAGTAGATGAGCTACGGCGTAAAGAGTGGTTAAAGCATCAACCCTGCTAAAGTTAAATTCTCTCCTAGTCATTTACAAACCTATGAGACCAAGAAACACAATTACGAAAGTAACTTTACCTTATTGACCCCACGAAAGCTAGGGCACAAACTGGGATTAGATACCCCACTATGCCTAGCCATAAACAATGATATTCTTATATTTGAATATCCGCCTGGGTACTACGAACACTAGTTTGAAACCCAAAGGACCTGGCGGTGCTTAACATCCCTCTAGAGGAGCCTGTTCTAGAACCGATAACCCCCGTTCAACCTCACCCCCTTTTGCAATATTCTGCCTATATACCGCCGCCGTCAGCTTACCCTATCAAGGCCCAAAAGTAAGCAAAATTGGTATTAACCCAAAACGTCAGGTCGAGGTGTAGTACATAAGGGGGGAAGAAATGGGCTACATTGACTAACTTAGTCTAAACGGAAAGCATATTGAAACATGTGCCCAAAGGTGGATTTAGTAGTAAGTAAAAAATAGAGCGTTTTACTGAATATGGCCCTTAAGCGCGCACACATCGCCCGTCACCCTCCCCAAAACCTCTCACACAATTCCTAATCAATTCTTGTACTAAAGGGGAGGGAAGTCGTAACACGGTAAGTGTACCGGAAGGTGCACTTGGAATCAAGGTATAGCTAAATATAACAAAGCATCTCCCTTACACCGAGAAGTTATCCGTGTAAACCGGATTACCTTGACTCTAACCAACTAGTCCGCCCAGTAAAACCAAAACATCACTAAATAAACCCTCATAACCTTACACCCATAAATTAAAACATTCTACACCCTTAGTAAAGGCGATTGAAAAGGAACCTGGAACAATAAATCAAGTACCGTAAGGGAACGTTGAAATAGAGATGAAAAAGCCCAGTTAAGAATAGTAAAGCAGAGACTAAACCTCGTACCTTTCGCATCATGATTTAGCAAGAAAAAGTAGGCAAGGAGCCCCTTAGTCTACACCCCCGAAACTTAGTGAGCTACTCCAAACCAGCATAACCCTTTAGTGCCTACCCGTCTCTGTTGCAAAAGATGTGGGGAGAGTTTTGAGTAGAGGTGATAAGCCTACCGAACTAAGTTATAGCTGGTTTTCTGAGAAATGAATTTAAGTTCAGCCTTTAAACTTCTCCATTTTTACTCACCCTTAAGACGAATTAAAGAATAAAGAGAAGTTTAAAGAGTTAATCAAAGGGGGGACAGCCCCTTTGATATAAGAAACAACTACCACCAGAAGGGTAAAGATCATATATAATTAAGGTCAATTACTTACGTAGGCCTAAAAGCAGCCATCCTATCTGAAAGCGTTAAAGCTCATATAATTTTTCCCCTAAAATAACGATAAACAATTCTTAACCCACTGCAAATACTATCAGAATATCTTATAACCCATAAGAGAAATTATGCTAATATTAGTAATAAGAGAACAGACTCTCTCCCTACACAAGTGTAACTCGTAATGGACTAACCCCCGAGAAATAACGGCCCCAAGCAATAAAGAGGGAATAGAAGACAAAATCAAAACCCAGAAGACCTTACTAATCTTAACCGTTAACCTTACACTAGAGTGTGCTCAAGGAAAGATTAAAAAGAAGAGAAGGAACTCGGCAAATCCAAGCCCCGCCTGTTTACCAAAAACACCGCCTCTTGCCTCACCCATATAAGAGGTCGTACCTGCCCAATGATGTACATTTAATGGCCGCGGTATTCTGACCGTGCAAAGGTAGCGTAATCACTTGTCCTTTAAATGAGGACCTGTATGAATGGTTTGACGAGGGCTTAACTGTCTCCTCTTCTAAATCAATGAAATTGATCTCTTCGTGCAAAAGCGAAGATAACTATATAAGACGAGAAGACCCTGTGGAGCTTAAGATAAACATATAAACTTTGACCAAAGGACTTTAAAAATAAACAAAGCCAAAACCTTTATATTATATCTTCAGTTGGGGCGACTACGGAGAATACAAAACCTCCGCGAAGACAAGAACACAAATTCCCAAAACCTAGAATAACCTCTCAAAGCAATAGAACTTCTAACTTTTATTGATCCAACTCGTTGATCAACGAAAAAAGTTACCCCAGGGATAACAGCGCAATCCCCTTTCAGAGTTCCTATCGACAAGGGGGTTTACGACCTCGATGTTGGACCAGGACATCCTAATGGTGCAGCCGCTATTAAGGGTTCGTTTGTTCAACGATTAAAGTCCTACGTGATCTGAGTTCAGACCGGAGTAATCCAGGTCAGTTTCTATCTATAACATGTTCTCCTCTAGTACGAAAGGACCGAGTAGAAAAGGTCTATACTACATGTAAACCTTACTTAAAATTAACGAATTCAACTAAAACAACCAAAAAAGCATACAATTTTTAAAGCTAAAGAAAATAGCAGTTAAGATGGCAGAGCCTGGCCATCGCAAAAGATCTAAGCCCTTTTCACAGAGGTTCAAATCCTCTTCTTAACTATGAAATTTATTATTACCCACATTATTCACCCGTTGCTATTAATTATCCCTATTTTATTAGCAGTTGCTTTTCTAACTCTCCTAGAACGTAAAATCCTAGGATACATACAACTTCGTAAAGGCCCCAATGTAGTAGGACCATTCGGTCTCCTGCAACCAATTGCAGACGGCGTAAAATTATTCATCAAAGAGCCAATCCACCCCGTCCTTGCCTCTCCCCTTATATTTAATGCTACTCCTATTATGGCATTATCCATTGCCCTTTTAATATGAGCCCCCATCCCACTGCCACATTCACTTACTGAGTTAAATATAGGAATACTTTTTATTCTTGCTTTTTCCAGCCTGTCAGTATACGCAGTCATAGGGGCAGGCTGAGCATCAAATTCTAAATATGCCTTAATCGGAGCAATTCGAGCAATCGCTCAAACTATCTCATACGAAGTGAGTCTAGGACTTGTACTTTTAGGAGTAGTACTACTAGTTGGGGGATTCTCCTTGCAAACTTTCCTCTACGCCCAAGAAAAAATATCATTAATCTGATTTACATGACCCCTATGCTTAATGTGATTCATCTCAACCATTGCTGAAACAAACCGAACCCCCTTTGATCTAGTAGAGGGAGAATCAGAACTAGTATCAGGGTTTAACGTAGAATACGCCGCGGGACCATTCGCACTATTCTTCCTTGCAGAATATACTAATATTCTCCTCATAAACTCCATTTCAGTTATTTTATTTTTTGGTAGTGAGGGCGTATTAAACTCTGAGATATCCACCTGATCCTTAGCACTCAAGACATGTGCACTTGCAACTTGTTTTTTATGAATTCGAGCTACACTTCCCCGATATCGCTATGACCAACTAATGCATCTCACCTGAGAAAGCTTCCTCCCATTAGCCCTAGGATTTGTCATCATCACCTACATGGTACTACTAATAACAGCAGGTATTCCACCTCTAGACTAATTACATTAATGTAACATTACATTATGTATTAATTACATTAATGTAACATTACATTATGTATTAATTACATTAATGTAACATTACATTATGTATTAATTACATTAATGTAACATTACATTATGTATTAATTACATTAATGTAACATTACATTATGTATTAATTACATTAATGTAACATTACATTATGTATTAATTACATTAATGTAACATTACATTATGTATTAATTACATTAATGTAATATTACATTAATGTATTGGTTACATCATGTATTAATTACATTAATGTAATATTACATTAATGTATTGATTACATCATGTATTAATTACATTAATGTAATATTACATCATGTAGTATTACATTAATGTGATATTACATAATGTAATGTCACACATGCAATATTACATTTTACCGTTACGACTTTAAAACGTGGGTTATAACATAATAATTAATAACCACGCATGCAAGCTTAAGTAATAAAACCCCTTACACCTTCATGTACTTGAATCGAAGAACAGCATTCTTTCATTGGATCTTGCCAGAATGCGGGGATCCTTTCATGTACAATTATCACTTTACTCGGTCAAATATTATTTGTTAGTATAGCTTGCATGCTGTTAATAAAGTACTTGTTTTACCTGGCATGCGGGCATGCTTTCCAGAGGGTAAGGGGGCAGAAAAATTTTTTCCTTTCATCTGACCTGGACCGTAAACGACAAAGGCCTGTACAGAGTACATAATCCAAGCTTGAAGACAATATAAGCATTATATAATGACTACCCTTAATAAGATAACATGAATGTTTTCAAGCACATAATAAATGTTTTAAATTTCCCCCCCTTTTATGTGAAAAACTACTTTAATAGTACAACAAAAACCACTAACCTAGAAAATTTCCTGCCCAATTTTTCTTAAAAAAAATATTGAAGCAAGACACTATAATATGATCAACCTGAAACAAACTTATTACTCTGATTTATAAAACTAGAGAGTAGTGTACCGGAAGCACGAAGAGTTTTGATCTCCTAAGTGAAGGTCCAAATCCTTCCTCTCTATTTATAAACTTGTGTACATAAACATCACAAATCATTAATTATATTATTAAAAATTAAACATACATAAGCACAGAGGAGTAGTGTCTGAACCAAGAGTCACTTTGATAGAGTGAAATACGTGGGTGAAAATCCCCCCTACTCCTAAAACAACACTCAAGTTAAGGTAAGCTAACACTAAGCTCTTGGGCCCATACCCCAACCATGTAGGTTAAACTCCTACCCTTCACATATGAATCCTATCACACTATCCATATTTACAACAGCCCTCCTATCAGGCACCCTTATCACACTGTCCAGTACTAACTGACTTATGGCATGAATAGGCCTAGAAATCAATACCATAGCTATCATCCCCATCATTGCACGAAAACACCACCCACGAGCCACTGAAGCTGCCACAAAATATTTCCTAATTCAAGCACCTGCGGCGGCAACAATTTTATTCTGTGCAATCACCAACGCTTGAATAACAGGACAATGAGAAATTAACCAAATATCCACAGACCTGCCTATCATCTTAATTCTGATTTCATTAGCTTTCAAAATAGGAATAGCCCCCGTACACTCTTGATTACCAGATGTTCTTCAAGGACTAGACCTTATAACAGGACTTGTTCTTTCAACATGACAAAAATTGGCTCCATTTTATTTAATCCTGCAACTGCACTCGACCCACTCATTAACCCTTATTCTATTAGGTACCATGTCCATCCTGGTCGGAGGCTGGGGGGGTTTAAACCAAACACAAACCCGAAAAATCTTGGCATATTCTTCAATTACTCATATAGGTTGAATATTAGTAATTTTACAATTTTCCCCTGAGCTTACCCTAATGACATTTACACTTTATGTAACAATAACCCTTCCAGTATTTATAATTTTACACCAAAACAATACACTATCAATTAATAAACTCCCAATTTTAGCCACCCACACACCCACCATCTCTGCACTCATTCCACTACTACTCCTATCACTTGGAGGCCTTCCCCCTCTAACCGGATTTATCCCAAAATGACTAATTATCCAAAAAATATCACATCTCGGATTATTTGGGCTAGCAACTATCACAGCTCTAAGCGGACTCTTTAGTTTATACTTTTACCTTCGACTTTCTTACATCTCATCAATCACAATATCACCCTCGAGCAATCTAACCACCGCTACATGGCGACTAACCCCAAACTCTATTCCTTTGGGTCTTAAAACTACTATTGTACCTTCCATAATGCTCCTACCGCTCACCCCTATGATCAATTCCTTACTCCTATAAAGAGACTTAGGATAACAAGACCAAGAGCCTTCAAAGCCCTAAGCAAGGGTGAAAATCCCTTAGTCCCTGATTAAGGTCTGCGGAACATTAATCCACATCTTCTATATGCAAAACAGACACTTTAATTAAGCTAAAACCTTGACCTAGATAGGCAGGCCTTGATCCTGCAAAATGTTAGTTAACAGCTAACCGCCCAAACCTACGAGCATCTATCTACTTCCCCCCCCCCGAATGGGGGAGGGGGGGGGGGAAGCCCCGGCAGACATTTATTCTGCTCCTTAAGATTTGCAATCTAACGTGCTAACACCTCAGGACTTGGTAGGAAGAGGACTTAAACCTCTATTCATGGGACTACAATCCACCGCCTAAACTCTCAGCCACCCTACCTGTGATAATTACACGTTGATTCTTCTCCACTAATCACAAAGACATTGGTACCTTATATATAGTATTTGGCGCTTGAGCCGGAATGGTAGGAACTGCCCTCAGCCTATTAATTCGAGCAGAACTAAGCCAACCTGGTAGTCTGCTTGGCGATGACCAAATTTATAATGTAATTGTTACCGCCCATGCATTTGTTATAATTTTCTTCATAGTTATACCCATTATAATTGGGGGTTTTGGTAATTGATTAATCCCCTTGATAATTGGAGCCCCCGACATAGCATTCCCCCGAATAAACAATATAAGCTTCTGACTTTTACCCCCCTCATTCCTCTTATTACTGGCCTCATCCGCAGTAGAAGCTGGGGCTGGTACAGGATGAACTGTTTACCCCCCTCTTGCGGGGAATCTAGCCCATGCTGGGGCATCTGTAGACCTTACAATCTTCTCCCTCCACCTGGCCGGAGTCTCATCTATTTTAGGCGCTATTAACTTCATCACAACAGTCCTCAATATAAAACCTGAGGGTATATCAATATACCAAGTACCCTTATTCGTCTGAGCAGTTTTCATCACAGCAATCCTTTTACTCCTCTCCCTGCCTGTCCTAGCTGCAGGAATTACTATACTTCTCACAGATCGAAATCTAAACACTACTTTTTTTGACCCTGCTGGTGGTGGAGACCCTATTCTTTATCAACACCTATTCTGGTTTTTTGGACACCCAGAAGTCTACATTTTAATCTTGCCTGGGTTTGGGATAATTTCCCATGTAGTTGCATACTATACCGGCAAGAAAGAACCCTTTGGTTATATAGGAATAGTATGAGCTATGATAGCAATCGGGTTACTAGGCTTCATTGTCTGAGCCCATCACATGTTTACGGTGGGTATAGATGTTGACACACGTGCCTACTTTACCTCTGCTACTATAATTATCGCCATTCCTACTGGAGTAAAAGTATTCAGCTGATTAGCTACTCTTCACGGCGGGAATATTAAATGAGAGACTCCTCTTTTATGAGCCCTTGGTTTTATTTTCCTATTTACAGTCGGGGGATTAACTGGAATTGTATTATCTAATTCCTCCCTTGATATTGTACTTCACGACACATATTATGTTGTTGCACATTTTCACTATGTACTATCAATAGGGGCTGTATTCGCAATTATAGCAGGATTCATTCATTGATTTCCTCTTATAACTGGTTATACTTTAAATCAAGTGTGAGCTAAAATTCACTTCTTGGTAATATTTGTAGGGGTAAATTTAACTTTCTTCCCACAACACTTCTTAGGCTTAGCCGGAATACCACGACGCTACTCTGATTATCCCGACGCCTATGCGCTCTGGAATACAGTCTCATCCATTGGTTCAATAATTTCACTTGTAGCCGTTATTATATTCCTATACATTATCTGAGAAGCATTCGCTGCAAAACGAGAAGTCTTAACAACACAACTCACCTCCACTAATATTGAATGACTCCACGGATGCCCTCCACCTTATCATACATTTGAAGAACCTGCTTTCCTACGAACTCCATAAAGTTAACGAGAAAGGGAGGAATCGAACCCCCATATAATGGTTTCAAGCCATCCATATAACCACTCTACCACTTTCTTATGAGATCCTAGTAAAAACATTACCTTGCTTTGTCAAGGCAAGATTGCAAGTGAAAACCTTGCGAGTCTCTCTATGGCATATCCTTCACAATTAGGTTTCCAAGACGCAGCATCCCCTTTAATAGAAGAACTCCTCCACTTCCACGACCATGCTCTAATAATCGTACTCCTTATCAGTGTACTCGTTTTATACATCATTATTATTATAGTATCTACCACCTTAACTGACAAACTTACCTTAGACTCTCAACTTATTGAGATCATTTGAACAATCCTACCTGCATTCGTACTTGCCCTAATCGCCCTACCATCCTTACGAATCCTGTACCTAATAGATGAAATCAATGACCCTCACATCACTGTTAAAGCCATTGGGCACCAATGATATTGAAACTATGAATATACGGACTATAAAGAGTTATCTTTCGAATCATATATAACCCCTACACAAGACCTTTCTCCCGGCCAACTCCGTCTTTTAGAGGTTGACCATCGAATAGTAATCCCAAGTAATTCTCCCATCCGGATGTTAATTACCGCTGAAGATGTCCTCCACTCCTGAGCAGTTCCTAGCCTGGGGGTTAAAATAGATGCTGTCCCAGGCCGGTTAAATCAAGCCACTTTGTATACTAACCGAGCTGGCGTTTTCTATGGCCAATGCTCAGAAATTTGTGGTGCAAATCACAGTTTTATACCAATTGTCGTTGAATCCATCCCTCTTAATTACTTTAAGGATTGAACTACACTAATAATCGAAAACGAATCACTAAGAAGCTAATTTGGTGATAAGCATTAGCCTTTTAAGCTAAAGATTGGTGACTACCCCTCACCCTTAGTGAAATGCCCCAACTTAACCCAGGCCCATGACTACTAATTTGATTATCTTCATGATTAATCTTTTTACTTACAATTCCCCCTCTAGTAATTATATTCAAACCCACAAACTCCCCAATTAAAAGCCTAACACATTTCCTACCAGACCCCTGATACTGACCATGGCCCTAAACTTTTTTGATCAATTTATAACCCCAATCTACATAGGAATTCCATTAATCACCTTAGCCACTTTAATACCACGCCTTACTTTTCTTCAACCTACTTCACAATGAACGACTAGCCGCTTCTCAACCCTCCAATCACAACTCTTAAATAGTTCGACCTATCAACTATTTGCCCCTCTCAGCCCTAAAAGCCACCATTGGGCATTACTAATTGTCTCCTTAATAATCTTCCTAATTACCATTAATTTACTAGGGTTACTACCCTACACATTCACCCCTACCACCCAGCTATCATTCAACATAGCATTTGCACTCCCTGCCTGATTAGCTACCGTCATTATTGGGCTTCGCACACAACCCACTCACGCATTCGCCCATCTTCTCCCCGAAAGCACTCCACCCCTATTAATTCCTATTCTCATTATTATTGAAACAATCAGCCTGTTAATTCGACCTCTCGCCTTAGGAGTACGACTAACAGCCAACCTAACGGCTGGACACCTCCTTATTCAATTAATTTCTACAGCTATATTTACTATAATCCACACAATTCCCCTAATAGCAATGCTCACTGGCACACTGCTTCTATTACTCTCCATTTTAGAAATTGCCGTAGCAATAATTCAGGCATATGTTTTTGTATTATTACTAAGCCTATACCTCCAAGAAAATATATAATGGCCCATCAAAAACACCCTTACCATATAGTTGATCCTAGCCCCTGACCCCTAACTGGAGCTATTGCCGCACTATTACTAACATCAGGCTTAGCAATATGATTCCACTCTAGCTCTACTTTACTAATAAATCTCGGTTTAACCCTACTAATCCTTACAATTACTCAATGATGACGAGACGTGATTCGAGAAGGTACTTTTCAAGGTCACCACACGGGGCCTGTGCAAAAAGGATTACGCTACGGAATAATCCTGTTTATTATCTCAGAGGTCCTCTTCTTTGCTGGCTTCTTCTGAGCATTCTATCACTCAAGTCTAGCCCCCACCCCGGAGCTAGGAGGCATCTGACCCCCCGCAGGCATCACACCTCTTAACCCATTTGAGGTGCCCCTCCTTAACACGGCTGTCCTTCTAGCCTCAGGAGTTACAGTTACCTGAGCCCACCATAGTATCATAGCAGGGCGCCGAAAACCTGCAATCCACGCACTATTTCTTACAATCTCATTAGGCTTTTACTTTACACTACTCCAAGCCCTAGAATACTATGAGGCTCCATTTACAATCGCAGATGGAGTTTACGGCTCCACATTCTTTGTGGCAACAGGATTCCATGGCCTTCATGTCATTATTGGGTCCACCTTTTTACTAGTCTGCCTTCTACGTCAAATCAACTACCACTTTACACCAACACATCACTTTGGATTCGAAGCCGCTGCCTGATATTGACATTTCGTCGACGTAGTTTGACTATTCCTGTACGTCTCCATTTATTGATGAGGATCTTAATCTTTTTAGTATTAAAACTAGTACACATGACTTCCAATCATTTAGTCTTGGTTAAACTCCAAGGAAAGATAATTAATTTACTCACCACTATAATCACCATCACCATTGCACTGTCAGTTGTCCTTATACTAATCTCACACCTCCTGCCTGATATATCACCCGACTTCCAGAAATTATCCCCCTATGAATGCGGCTTTGATCCCATATGCTCTGCACGACTCCCCTTCTCCCTACACTTTTTTTTAGTCGCAATTCTATTTCTGCTTTTCGACCTAGAAATTGCCTTATTATTTCCCCTCCCCTGAGCAGATCAGCTCCCCTCAGCAACAACCCCCTACATCTACACCCTATTTCTCATCATCCTCCTTGGAGGTGGCTTAATATATGAATGACTCCAAGGGGGACTTGACTGGGCAAAATAAACAGCTAGTTTAAAAAAAAATATTTGATTTCGACTCAAAAGCTTGTGGTCAAATTCCGCAGCTGTTTAATGCCTTCTACACAATTTGTCTTCTTCACCATGTTCTTTCTAAGTCTTGGCGGAATTACATTCTACCGCAACCACATCCTATCTGTCTTACTATGCCTAGAAGGACTCATACTATCACTATTCCTTCTCCTTGCAATCTGGTCATTAGAAACCAATACAACCCTTTTTATAGCTACCCCTATACTTCTACTAGCTTTCTCTGCATGTGAGGCAGGACTTGGCCTAGCCCTACTGATTGCTACTACCCGAACCCACGGGGCCGCCAACCTCAACTCACTAACCACCCTTCGATGATAAAAATTTTAACTCCCACCTTAATACTTATCCCACTAACCTGACTTTCAAGTTTTTCACACCTGTGACGCCCAACATTATCATATAGTTTTATTATTTCTACACTTAGTCTAACCTGAATTAAAAATATGTCAGAAACAGGTTGAACTTCACTTGGATTATACATAGCGACTGATACTCTATCCACCCCCCTTATTATTCTAACATGCTGACTCCTACCCTTGATAATTCTCGCAAGCCAAGACCACATAAAAACAGAATCCCAGACCCGACAACGCCTCTACATTACACTCTTAATCTTTCTCCAACTTTTCCTAATTTCTGCCTTTAGCTCTACAGAACTAATCATATTTTACATTATATTTGAAGCTACATTAATCCCCACATTAATAATCATCACACGGTGGGGTAATCAACTGGAACGTCTCAGTGCAGGAACATATCTACTATTTTATACCCTTATTAGCTCTCTTCCTCTTTTAGTAGCCCTATTGATAATCCAAACTAATACAGGATCACTATCACTCACATCCGCCCAATTTTACTTTTCATTAATCCCTCAGCACAATTTTTTATGACTAGCGTGCTTCCTAGCCTTCCTAGTTAAAATACCCCTGTATGGTTTACACCTATGATTACCTAAAGCACATGTAGAAGCACCAATCGCAGGTTCAATAATCCTTGCTGCCGTATTACTCAAACTAGGGGGCTATGGGATAACACGGATTTCAACTATCGTAGACCCCATTTCCAAAAACATAACTTACCCATTTATCACCCTGGCCTTATGGGGAGTTATCATAACAGGATTAGTCTGCCTTCAACAAATAGATCTTAAATCTCTCATTGCATATTCATCAGTTGGACATATAGGACTGGTAGTGGGAGGGGTTCTAACCCAAACGTCCTGGGGATACTCAGGAGCCCTCATCTTAATAATCGCTCACGGTCTAACCTCGTCGGCACTATTCTGCCTAGCTAACATTAATTACGAGCGTACTCATAGCCGAATTATATACCTCACCCGAGGGTTACAAATCATCTTCCCTTTAATAGCAATCTGATGACTCTCATTCACACTTGCAAACTTAGCATTACCTCCCCTACCAAATATAATAGGAGAATTAACAATTATTGTTTGTATATTCAACTGATCATGGTGGACTATTATCTTTACAGGATTAGGTACACTAATCACAGCTGCCTATTCATTACATATATTCACAACTACACAACGAGGAGCCCTCCCACCCCATATTACATCCTTAACCCCTATAAATATTAAAGAACATTTATTAATTATCCTTCATCTACTTCCTCTATTATTACTAATCCTTAAACCAGAAATTATTACATGCTGATCTTCCTGTAGAAATAGTTTAACCAAAACATTAGATTGTGATTCTAAAAATAAAGATTAAAACCCTTTTTTCCACCAAGAGAGGTTTGATAACAACAAGAACTGCTAATTCTTCCACCCTGAGTTTAATTCCCAGGCTCACTTGAAAACTATTAAAGGATAATAGTCCATCCATTGGTCTTAGGAACCAAAAACTCTTGGTGCAAATCCATGTAATAGTTACCATGATGGGTCAATCTGAACACATTGCCGAAATTATTATCTCAAGCCTTATATCTATAACACTTATACTATTAATAGGGATCCTAGGATTCCCTATTATTATTAACAATACTAAATATAATAAAGCTATTTTCACTATAAAAGCTGTAAAACTAGCCTTCTTCTGAAGCCTCCTCCCCGCTGGTCTACTTATTATCACGGGCACAGACTTTACAATTAACACCTGGGAGTGATTCCACATCTCCACATTCACAATCTACACCAGTGTAAAAATTGATTACTATGCAGCCGTATTTTTACCTGTGGCCCTCTACGTTACTTGGTCTATTCTCCAATTCGCCCTGTGGTATATAGAAAAAGATCATAATATCGACCAATTCTTTAAATACCTGCTAATTTTTCTCATCTCCATAATTATTTTAGTCACTGCTAACAACCTATTCCAACTATTTATCGGATGGGAGGGAGTAGGAATTATATCTTTCTTACTCATCAGCTGATGATTTGGCCGCCCTGACGCTAACTCAGCCGCCCTACAAGCAGTATTATATAACCGTACTGGTGATCTAGGTCTCTTCGTCATAATAGCATGAACAATAACATCTACTAACTCCTGAGAACTAGATGATATTTTTCTCCATAGTCAAAATCAAAATATAACCATACCAGCCTTGGCATTAATCCTAGCTGCCGCGGGAAAATCCGCCCAATTCGGCCTTCACCCATGACTTCCTTCCGCAATAGAAGGCCCCACACCAGTATCCGCTTTACTACACTCTAGTACTATAGTTGTAGCCGGCATTTTCTTACTCATTCGCTTTTACCCTATCATTGAACAAAGTAAAACAGCAATAACAACCTGCCTGTGACTCGGTAGTTTAACTACTTTATTTACAGCAGCCTGCGCTCTCACACAAAATGATATCAAAAAAATTATTGCTTTCTCAACATCCAGTCAGCTGGGTTTTATAATAGTCACAATCGGTCTAGGACAACCACGATTAGCATTCCTACACATTTGTACCCATGCCTTCTTTAAAGCTATACTATTTATGTGTTCAGGTGTTATCATTCATAGCCTAAAAAACGAACAAGATATCCGAAAAATAGGAGGTATATACTTTCTCACCCCTCTCACCGCATCCTGCATTACATTAGGAAGCCTAGCATTAACCGGAACTCCGTTCTTATCAGGATTCTACTCTAAAGATGCCATTATCGAAACACTAAACTCCTCCCATCTTAATGCCTGTGCCTTGTCCATAACCCTAATCGCTACCTCTTTCACTGCAGTTTACTCATTACGAATTTTATACTATGTATTAGGGGGTCAACCACGATTTAATTCTTTATCCCCCATTAACGAAAATGACCCTAACCTTAACACGTCACTTATACGTCTGGCTGTAGGAAGCCTGATTTTTGGACAACTTATCACAATATCTCTTCCTCCTAAGACAACTTCAGTACTCACAATAACACTGACAATAAAAATAACTGCCATCCTAGTTACACTAACAGGATTAACCACAGCGCTACTATTAACTCAGTCCGACTCACTACATAAAAAATTATGATCCCACCTCCCATTACACTTCACAACACTTTTAGGCTTCTTCCCTTTAACTATCCACCGCCTGCTCCCAAAACTTACACTTCAAATAGGACATTTAATTTCGTCTCAATTAATCGACCAAACCTGATTCAAACTACTAGGCCCCAAAGCCATTTTAAAATCAAGCATATCCCTTTCCAAGTACATTAACACCATTCAATTAGGTTTAATCAAACTTCATCTAATAAGTTTTACTATCGCCCTACTCACAACAGCCTTCATCTATACTATCATGACCTAAACTGCTCGAAGAGCTCCACGACTGTTCCCGCGACAAAGTTCTAACACAGCAATCAACGTCAACAAAAGCATTCACCCGCCAATAAGCAGTAAAGAACCTACATCAGAGTACATCAATGCCATCCCACGCACATCCGACTCAAAAATCCCAAATTCTTCTCAATTCTCAAATAAATCTCAACCCTCAACAACCCCTACAACTGTGCACTTAACATAACAAATTAATGAAAGCCCTATATATAAAGTCCAATATAACATAACATCCCCGTAGGTTAGAGTATATGGAAAAGAATCGGCAGCCAAGGCCGTAGTGTAAGCAAACACTACTAATATCCCCCCTAAATATACTAAAAACATAACCAGAGCTAAAAAAGTTCCGCCATACACAATTAATACAACACAAGCCGCACCCGACACCACTACTAAAGTGAGCGAGCCAAAATAAGGAGAAGGGTGGGCAACCACTGCCCCTAATCCCACAACTATAACCAACAACGCAATATATATAATAAAAGTCATAATTCTCATTTGGACTTTAACCAAAACCGGTGGGCTGAAAAACCACTGTTGTTTTTCAACTACAAGAACTTAATGGTGAGCTTACGTAAATCACACCCCATTTTAAAAATCGTAAATGATGCACTAATTGATCTTCCCGCCCCAACAAACATCTCAACCTGATGAAATTTTGGATCCCTCTTAGGACTATGCTTAGGAGTCCAAATCATTACAGGACTTTTCTTAGCTATACACTATACTGCAGATATTTCAATAGCATTCTCTTCCGTCACTCATATTTGCCGAGACGTAAATTACGGCTGATTAATCCGCAATTTACACGCTAACGGCGCCTCATTTTTCTTTATTTGCATTTATCTCCACATCGGTCGAGGACTTTACTACGGCTCCTACCTGTACAAAGAAACTTGAAATACAGGAGTTATATTGTTACTATTAGTCATAGCCACTGCTTTCGTTGGCTACGTCCTCCCATGAGGACAAATATCATTTTGAGGTGCAACAGTAATCACTAATCTACTCTCAGCCATTCCTTATGTAGGCCCCTCTTTAGTCCAGTGAATTTGAGGCGGATTCTCAGTAGATAATGCAACCCTAACACGATTCTTCACATTTCACTTCCTATTGCCATTTATCATCGCAGCCGTTGTAATACTACATTTAATTTTCCTCCACGAAACAGGCTCAAACAACCCACTTGGCTTAAACTCTAACATAGACAAAATCCCATTCCACCCATACTTCTCCTATAAAGACCTATTAGGATTTATCATAATACTATCACTACTAACACTACTAGCATTATTTTACCCCAATGCTCTAGGAGACCCAGATAACTTTACCCCTGCCAATCCCTTAGTAACACCCCCTCACATTAAACCAGAATGGTATTTTCTATTTGCATATGCAATTCTTCGCTCTATCCCTAATAAACTAGGAGGAGTCCTTGCCCTTTTATTCTCAATTCTAGTATTAACAATTATCCCTCTGCTCCACACCTCAAAACACCGCTCAATAACTTTCCGCCCTTTATCACAATTTTTATTCTGAACACTTGTAGCAGACGTACTAATCCTAGCATGAATCGGAGGTATACCTGTAGAAGACCCATATATTTTAATTGGACAAATCGCATCACTACTTTATTTTTCTATTTTCCTTATTCTTATACCACTCACTGGGTTTTTAGAAAATAAAATATTTAAATAATTTGCATTAGTAGCTCAGAAAAGAGCGTTGGTCTTGTAAACCAAAGGCCGGAGAATTAATCCTCCCTACTGCTCAGAAAAAGAAAACTTAAATTCCTACTACTAGCCCCCAAAGCTAGAGTTCTACATTAAACTATTTCCTGATCAATTACACACTATAGTACCAATA